TGGGGATGTATTCAAAGAAGATTAAGCAGAAGCTTAGAATGAAACACTAGCAAATATATTAATATAGCTTATAACAATAGTCGAGGAATTTTCTTCCATCCGGGAGAATTCGAACAGGAAATTCAGCAGCTGGAGTCAAAAGAAAAAAGGAAGAGATTCAAGCTAGGAATGAACTGATTTATGTAGAAAAATCGGGAGAAATAGGAAGAATTATGAATGCAGAACATATCAGAGATGTTGAATTCTAAGAAAGAGGGCAATACCTAAAATGAGATGATGGTCGGAATTGCACTAGTGTCTTGACACCTTTCAAAACAGGAGGATGCCTCTCCATATGGAGAAACAAATCTAGTCAAACTCTCGACTATGCAACATGGCCAATAACCGTGAAAATAAACGAAGACACATCACATCAGGTTTTCATTAAACTTTCTCAGAGAAACCCGATAAACGAAAAGGAGGAAAAACAAAGGAAAGAAGGACATTTTGGAATAGCAAAAGTCCAAAAGTATAGGAGCAAAGAAGATAATTCAATTGATCGAGTTCTTAGGGCAACGAAAAATGGTAACGTCAAAACAGAAACAAAGAAAATGGAAAGAGTAGGAAAAATGAAAGTAATATTAGGCACACTAGGGGGAGACACTTTCTGCCATCCTTGGGGAAGAAAGCAGGAAAAGTAGGCCCCCAGTTCCAAAGCTGTCCCCAGAAGCAGTATTATTGGACGCAACAAGAGAGCGATCCCGCATCAAGCAATACGCAAAGGAAGAGGTCTTCGATGATGATTTCGTGAGGAAGCTGAAATGCCCTTCCTTTCCGATCTCATCCGATCAAGAAATGAAATCGAAGAATTTGATGCCCACCGCGCCCTCTCTTTCAATTGAGCTGATCGCCTCGCTTCGCTAGTTAGAGTTGTGCTCTTCCTGAGCTGATTGCGTGCGCCTAGAGCTGTGTTGACGGAGCTACTTCTTGCTGTGTGCCCGGTGCCCACCAAAGCACAGACTCTACTCACCCACTACTGGACTATTCTACGGGCTGGTGAGACTATTCCACTACAGATTGATGGACTTACTTATTTTCTGACTGATTCAAGGAGTTAAGACTGACGGTTCGGTGATCGAGCGAAGATAGACGTGTAAGCTCTATTGTGCTCGCTTGTTTAGGGTAAGAGGCTACTCATTCCCATTACAGTCAATCAGTCATCCCAAGAAAAATCCTATACATAGCTAAACACCGGGCTGGTTCCTAATACGCGAAGGATTGAAACTCTATTTATGTAATTCTTTCAATCTAGAATATATTGCTCTAGCTTAGCTAGAGGAACAGAAACACAAGGAGACATGAGAACGAGGATCGCCGACGGAACGAAATCGAATGTCATCACAAGCAATTCAAGGATTCCAGTTTCACAATGTGAAGAGCTTGAAAACTCCCTGCTTTTTCTTTTTCATCAAGGAGTTATATGCGTGCTGCGCCCCTTTGGTTGGAGCGCTTTGCTTGACCTGATCGTTGTGCCAAGGGCTGGTGGTGCGTTGAGCAGCTCTGAGTTCCGTTTGCCGGGCCCTTGACGGTAGGCTATACAGCAGTCTAGAGACTTATGCTGTGCGCTGCCTGCGATTCATTCTTGGCTCCCGCTAGTAGGGCTAAACAACTGGACCATTGAGTAACTGCTCTCTAAGACTACTGAACGACTAGCTATATATAAGGGGGGGCTAGACCATTGTTCCACGGAGGATTCTTACTCCACTGCAGATCCTGACCTTCTTTCTTCGAGGAGCACAATCAACAGCACTTCCAACGCCTTCATCGGGGCAAAAGCGGGCAAGGGGAGTCGCCGGGTAGTACTCTAGGGTAGTTGACTTCCCCCTTACCCAACTGCGGGAGAAGAAGGATTTTGGAAGCAGTCCCCTCCTACGGTTTGATGATTGCTTCAATCAAGAATGGGTTATGCATTCAATCATCGTGCCCTTCTATGAACGAGGGAACCTATTAATTATATGGCCACCGCTACGAGAGCGCCCGGAAAAAAAGAACCCAAGAAAGGTGTCGAAATGGCTGAAGCGTCGGAAATAGCCAATGCGCTCATATTTCGAATTGCACAGAACCCACTACCTTTTTGATAACAAAGCCCTCGACCAAGAGATTAACCCGAAATGAGTGATTCATGCCGCTGGCTGCCCACCTCTTTCGAGCTCAAGTCAAGCAAAGGGCCTCTCCGCCGCTTGTCAAAATGGGACGTTTTGCGTTCTTTTGATCTGTCGGCGGCAACGGATTGTTTTCCGCTGTCGTTTCAGGGAGTGAAAATCAAATACAAGGGCTGTTCAATTTAGAGACAGCCTTTGCTTGGGTGTTCTCGGGGCTTGGAACGAATGCCTTTCTAGCCCCCCGCGTACCAGGGGAGCCGCCTATGTTTGTCCGATTTTCTACAGGACACAACCTCTAGGGTACCTCTCGTCTTGGCCTTTGTTCGCTCTATCACATCACTTTGTGGTGTGGTATTGTGCTGACAAGGTATACCCGGGAAAGAAGTTTAGTAAATACGCACTTCTCGGTGACGATATCGTCATCGGAGACGCCGCGGTTGCGGACGTTTATAAGGATGTCATCAATCGCTTGGGGGTGATCAAAACCGAAGTCTTTGCTCTCTGATAGAGGCGGTCTTGAGTTCGCGAAGAAATTCCGAATTCACGGTCGTGAGCTATCCCCGATTAGTGTCAAAATGATACGATCGGCGAGGCATGCGATTGCATGGATGCCGGTGTTTCGAAATCTTAGACTGACGTCTCTGCAGCTCTCTATGAGAGTTCGTGAAGCTGGTTTTCGTAGATATTCTGCAAAACCAGAGCACGTGAGTCCTCATTATAATAGACACTGGTATCGCCACATCCTTGTGGCGTTCTCTCCCGGTGGTATCTTACCACTCCCATTTCAGGTTTGGTTAGGGTTCCCAGATGGAATATTAATCACTTGTTATCATATGGGTATGGTGCGAGACATGCTTGTGTCTTCGTGTTCTCCGGATTGGGGTCATGTGGAGCGCTTTGCCACTGATCTCGATTTGAAGCTCGATGAGGACCCTTACAACATAGGGCTTGCTGACAGAAAAGCTTTTTTCTCGGGTTAAAGCCTTGTTTGGCTTATTGCGCGTGGTGGTACAGTACAGGGCGAGAGTTGACTTCTCAATCCCCGTTGAGAGTTTCCTTGATCCTCCGGCCGTGTGTTTTAGGCCGGATCGAAAAGACCAATTCTCAAAGTTTCATAAATATGGTCTGATGTTCCGGTGCTATGACCTCGTCCGCCAGAAAGTCTCTCCGATTCCTTTCGGAGAGAAAACGGTCAGGTTGACTTTCGACGTCGTGTCATCTCGTATTTGGTCTAGATCTTATCAATGGTTAGATAAGATTGAAAGAAAACTCTGGAAGAGTGCTGTGGTCTTGCTATGGCTCTGGCGCCGAAAGGCCCCTCGAGTCCTCCTGGTAGGATACAGTAAGAAGACTGTAAGCGCATCTGAGCGCCTTTTTCCCGCGACAATATATGGACACTAAGGTTAGTGCCATAGGGCGAAGCGGGACATGTTCGACCTCACGTCTAACCAGCGTCAGGTCGAACGAGCGCCCTAGTTCTTGTTTGAAGACCGGAACATTAGCAACATGGATTAGGATGACTCTTCGGAATACTAAGCCCCGTAGGAATACTAGCAAATCCAATGTGACATGTATTAGAGGGCAAGGGCTATCTTGACTCTTTAGCCTGAGAGGGAGAAGGCTTCCCGCGTAGGCAGATTAGCAATCCCTAGTCTTCCATAAATAGTATTGGACTTCTCTTTCCTCCTCCTCGAAAATGATGGATCCGGGGAGGGGGGAAAGATGAGGCTATCTGGTAGATAAAGACAGATCAACATGTCCTTGCTTCGAATATCAGATAAGAAGAGATTCTGACGTCTGAGATTGCGTGCCTTGCGCGGTCAGTTGATAGGGTAGCAAGAAGAAACTAGTTAGACCGGAGCTTACCGAAAGGCTAGTTTCCATCCATAAGCATTCGCAGGTACCTCGAGGGACAAAGCACGGAATGAAAGATTCTTCATCTGCGGCAATGTTAATTGGCCGATGGATTCCGAGTGACTAACTTACTTGACAGAAGACTGATCAGCTTACTTTGAAAATGGCTTGAGAGAGAGGGTTCCAAACCTCTTCCTGTGCCTGATTGATGGCTTTCCAGAAGAGATTGCTTTCAAGACCAGAGGCGCAGATGAGAGTTTCAAGGACAATGGACCATATGAGTTCGAGACCGAGGAGCTGCTGCCCGAGAGGAGAGTTTCCGGGGGAAGAGACTCTTTCTTTTCTTTGATTGATGGCCTTTCGAGTGTCTATTCCTGAGTGAGGTCGGGCTGTCAGGCTTATGATTCTCAAATTTATACTCTCTGAAGCTGGAGTAAGGCGCCTCTTTTTCCACCCGCCAATCAAGGCGTTGCCGCTTGTGAGTTTGATGATTTTTCTTCAGAATAAGACCGCCCTTCCACCTCGACCTCGAACCCAACTCGTCGGACTCACACTTTACCAGATCTGAATCTTTCTCCTATGGAAGAAGAGGAAAATGACGACCTCTATAACGAAAAAAACTTGCATCGCATAGAACACAACATTGAAAAACAAAAGCAAGAGCGGTATGCGATTTCAGTTTATCATATGAAAGATAATAAATAGAAACCATGAAATCAATAAAATATTCAATGAGATATAGATATTGAGAAAGAGGGGTGAGAATTTGACATCGCTTCAAAAGAGAGCGAATGCGTCACTGAAGTGAATAAGAAATTCCTTTCATTCATTATTGAAAATAAGAAAGATAAAAGACAGGCTTATAACCAGCTCTTCCTTTATAGATCTGGTTATTGCTTCTTATGACTGTCTAATCAAGGATCTAATTCAGAAACATTTTCAAGAAGGAGAATAATGAAACGCGAGACTTCCTTCAGGTTGACTTTGTGAAAAGTGCTCAAAAAAAGAAAGCACGAGATCCACCAGCAAGTTGATTCTCCCATTTCAGAAAAGGACAACGTACCAAAATGGATTTCAGATCAAACAAACCTTAGGTTTTCCGTTTGTCGGGTAAAAGGACTGACCCGGAAGTAATCGCGTAGGATGAACCGGGTAACCAAAAATAACGATCATTGGTATAAAGCTAGATGTAATTAATCCGGAAGTGCTGGTTCGAGTCCAGCTCGTGAGTTGGCCTAAGGATAAAATCATAAGATCTTGAGTTTCATTCCCATCATCTTCGTTTGGTCTTTCGTTTGAACGGTGTACTCTTTGTCGCTTATTCAAAGGGCGGATTCTTTATAACCCGTTTTGCTCATAAGTAAGTAAGCGTGAACAGCATTTTTGGAACGTTAGTCAAGTCAAAATTGAGGTTTGTGGCCTTTCTACTTCCATATCTTCAACTTCCCTCTAGGTCTAGAGTCCACGTTTTCTAAATTTGGATGATGACGTGCTTGCATTCCAACTCCCGTAGGGTGTAGAGCTACGTTCTTCATTATCGTGTTCCAGTTTCCCTCAGGATATAGAGTCGGTATGTTTCGTTCTGGAGATGAAGTTGCAAGAAGTACAGAGTCGATGTTCTAGAAGGTTTTTGGACATGTGCACGTGGAGAACTGACGGAAGTGTCGAAAGTGAGTTATATGCACATGGGGATATGGGACGCCTGTCTAGTTCTCATTGGAAAAGAATCCGCTGAATCTTCCTTATGTCTCCCGCCTGACACAGTTTGACACGCGGTGATACCTGATTGGCTCCAAATCTATAGTTGTAGAAAGAATATCAAGAGAACAAGCACGCGGGAAAAAGCAAGCGTCTAATCAGATCAAGAAAGAGATAGTGGTTCGGCCAAACATCTTTTTCCTAAGCTAGGACGGAGCTGGCGAGTAACGATTGCCCTATCTCTTAAAGGGGGTTTGGAACCCAAGCTTGCCTTATTATTAGAGAAAGGGGAGTACTCCCCTTTATTTAAAGCAGAATTGACGCTTCGCTTGGGCGCTCTATTATTGCCTCCTATTCTTGAGGGGGTGATCGGGGTTAAGCCGCGTGGCGATACCCGCGAAAAACAAGGGACTATTCGCTTTTTGGGGTGGGTCTTTCGTACTCAAATCCGTACGGGGATAATTATTCAGCGCACTCAAATTTAGTGGATGTGGTTCAATATTCATGAAAAGCCAGGTTTGAAATGATCCATGTTACGGAACCAAGACAACCTATCTTACTAATAAGAAGAAAGGGTTAAGGGCCTCCAACGCCTATAAATAGAAGCTTCTTTCAGTCTCTATTTGGCAAAGGGAGACGGGGCCGAACTTAGAAGTCGGCAAGAAAGAGCTTTGAGTAGCCATGGATATCACTAGAAGACTTGAGAGAATGAAACAAGAAATATGTCAGGTGGAAAACGAGAAGCTCCAACGAGAGCAAATGCTGGGTGCGTTCTGGGAACATATGCCTGCTATCGATCCAATTCTCATACGATCTCGTATGCTTTTTATCCAGAACGAAATCCGCTATCTCGAAAACAGGAAGAGGGCGCTGCTCGAAGAACAGCAAGAGCTCATTGTGCGGGCTGTCGCCCTCGGTGACCGGGGGGGAGACTAGAAGAAATTTACAAGCGCTTAGCTCTTTCTTTTTTCGTGTTTTGTAATCGAGCAAGACACTTGCTTATCTATGATGAACTATGGGTTTCTTTCTTTTCAACAACTGAGCTATGTCAATTGGATCCTCTTTTTTCCGAGTACTAGGCTTGTTTTTTTTTCTTGTATGTGGGTGGAAGTTGTGTGTTTGTTGTCCTTTCTAGTCTAGTGCAATCAATAACCAAAAAAGTCTTTAGATCAACTAATAGTGAAAGAAGGAAACGATTGACCCTCCCCCTAGTAACTTACGTCAACAAACTCATGCAAAAAAAATGAAGAACAACATCTGATTAGCCCTTTATAATACTACCCCTGTTTCCGTAATAGATTCCCCTAACGCTAGACTGATAATAAGAACTCCTCTATCAGCCGCATAAGGGCTCCCAAGGCTCCCTTCCTCTTGTTAGGGTCGATTGTTTGGCTTGAGCTTGAGTGGTTGACTTTCTCTCCATGATCTAGCCTTCAAAGAATTCCGATGATGTTTGCCAAACACACAACTTTCACTAATTCGATTGTCATAATCATATAAAGGCAAACCAGAAACCGAAATCCAAATTTCAATCCGGGGGTTGATCTGCGCGGGATTGCTAGTCCCGCACAGACCTTGCACTGCAGACCCCTCGATTCTCTTTCTATATCGATGTGACTGCAGGCATGAGTGCTCAGGTACGCCTAGAGTCTAAATTCCTACTTGACTAATAATATAGGGCTTTTTCAGTTGTCTTAGTTTTCACGAGAAAAAAAGAAATACAGTCCCGAAGAGCGGAACGGCCGTCCAACTCCCCCAAACACAAGGGGGCGGGCACTGCTCTCAGCCTGTCGTAACAACGAAACAA